AAGAATTCTCTACTGTATCCACTTATCATTTATTTATACGCAATACCAGATGAAATAGAACGATTTTAGAAGGTATATAAAATATAATAAAATATTTTGATTGGTTGTTCCTATAGAAATAATTTGTTTTATTTGACTGATGGGGACAACAAACAATAAACTATAACAAATTCTATATATAATAGATTCAAATTAATAAAAATTAAATAGATATATTCTCTATATATTCTATATTCTCTATAGAGATAGAATTCTATAGAGAATATAGAATATATAGAATATGAATCAAATAAAGATATATATAGAATATGAATCAAATAAAGATATATATAGAATAAAATATATATAGAATAAAATATATATATAGAATAGAATAAGAAACTAGAATAGAAAAAATAAAATAATAAAAAAAGTGTTCTTATTCAAAACGCCCTGTGATCTTCAACCAATTCTGTGCTTCAATATAATTACCAGGGGTAAGGGCTATAGCTTGTTTCCAATATTCAGCGGCTTGATCAAACCAAGATTCCGCAATTTCCGAATCTCCCTGTCGAATGGCCTGTTCTCCGCGGTCGGAATAGGTGAATAAATTCCTTCCCTTAGAACCGTACTTGAGAGTTTCCTGACTCATACGGCTCAACAGTCAATTCTTTTGATCTTCCATTTTTTTCTGGAGTTAACCACAAGAAAAGAGGTTAATTACATGAGTTTCAAACTTGAATTTGGATTAATAATGTAATCCTTTTTTACAGTTTTATCTTTTTTCCTACCTTCAGAAGAATAAAGTATCGGCATTAACACTCTCATTAGAATTTTCTGAAAGGTAACTATCTCGATTTCATATATCATATACTTTCATATATGATATATCAATTTCTATAGAATCTTTGAGAAAGACTTTTCTTCATAAGAAAGAAAAGACTTACTATCTTTGGGATCTGATACTACACCGCTGCTCAAAACCTTAGGGGATCAACTTTATTACATAAGTGGATTCCTAACTCTTCTATCATGATATAAGTAAGCAGTTCTTGTTGTATTGGCCAAAAACCTTGTTAATTGATCTTTACGGTGCTTCCTCTATCAATTAGATCTTTTATCCATAGAAAAAAGTATCTAGGCATATCTATTTCTTCATATTTCGACTTCTATGAAGTTTCTTTGCTACAGCTGATAAAAATCGTTGTTTTGGACGATATATATGTAGAAAGCCTATTTCTATTTATTTTCTTTTATAGTATTTATTAGTATTAGCGGATTTGCTCGTTCTTTTCTTTTTTCTTTCTATAGTGGAGATAGTCGCACGTAATGACAGATCACGGCCATATTGTTAAAAGCTTGAGGTAAGAACGGGTTTCGTTCGAGTGCCCTAAAATAGTATTCCAAAGCTTTCGTATGTTCTCCGTTACTTGTGTGGATAAGGCCTATGTTATAAAGTATATAACTTCGATCATAGGGATCAATTTCCAGTCGCATAGCCTCATAATAATTCTGTAAAGCTTCCGCATAATTTCCTTCAGATTGAGCCGACATCCGTTACGGTCGTTATTCGGTTCAAAGAATCTCCGTTCCAGAACCGTACGTGAGATTTTCATCTCATACGGCTCCTCCTTTATGTGTATAATGATAAACATACATAGAATTAAAAAAGATTACAATATTTTCATTATCAACTGAGCGGGACTAGTGTTTTTACATGAAATCTCTAGCCAACCTTCCTGTAAAAGATCTTTTCTTAACATCAAGTATGTTATTACTGGATAAATAGTAACTTCAACAATTTCTTTGTCCTCAACGCCGCTAAATTTTCCGGAATTAGTCACTTCAACAGTCTTCGATGGTTATATGGGTATCCAAAATAAGAACGAGATGGATGTTTATTGTCCCAACCATTCTTGTTAGTCCCGATCCCGATAAGAAAGGATTTTATTTTACAAAGTTTTCTCGTGTTGTTGATTCCTAAGGGTAGTGCTTCTTCCACCATGCCGCCTATTGGTACTAGTGGAGTAGGGTTGACCTAACCCCATAGGTATAGGTATAACCTTTCGCTTACTACTATAAACCTAAAATTGAAGCATATGAGGCTGCATTAATCGGGGATACACGACAGAAGGAATTAATTGTTTTATTTCACAACTTCACCTTCAACAAGCGTAGGTTTTTTTTTTCAAAATTTTTTTCTTTCTCTCCGAAGAATGTATCTTTCTCCTAAGACTGAGATCGGTAAAAAAAAAGATAATCAAATCGCACCATCTCTGTAATAAGTGAATGCCTCTTTTTCTCCCGAAGTTGTCGGAATTATTCGTAATAAGATATTGGCTACAATTGAAAAGGTCTTATCAATAAAATTTCCATTTATCCGAGATCTAGGCATAGGTAGCAATCCATTCTATAATTTCATTTTTTATCGCGTGAGAAAAGAATCCCCCAAACAAAGGAATTGTACAATATAGTACGAAATAACGTAAAAACGGGCTTATTAATCAAATTACTTTATCTT